AGCTTTTACTTGGACTTGCACCAAGAGGGGCTGGCACCTAAAACCAGTGGAGTGCTATTCTCCATTAAAAGCATTTTTATGTTCTTCGAGGCGAAATTTATGGGGATGTCTAGGTGATCGGCTCAAAAATGTAGTAGTCATCATTGGAAAATTCCCCATAAATTAGCATTAGTGAGCTATATATATATGCGTATATAGATGCGCAGCCGTGTCGACAGTCTGTGGTGTACACACGAGGAAGGGGGATACACAGACCCAATCAACAAGGGTTTTCTTGTGGCTTTAATCTCGGGGGGGGTATTAAAGCAGATCGCAGGAAAATACATTGGTTGGGGGGGTAGGGGGGGGTAAACGAAAATTTTTTAACCCCCTAAAAAAAGTCGATTTTTTCGTGTTTTTTGCGATAAGAGGGGTTTTCTCCATAAGCAAGTTTAAAAACATGAAAAATTGACTAAAAATTATGTCCGACTAGCATTCATTAATATGCAACATACAAGAGACAATGCGGATGAATGATTCAAGCACCGTGGGTTCAACCCTGGACGTATGCACTGAGACACTATGAGATGTGAGTGAAGCCTTCCCCCCAATAAAATCTACCAATAGACATGACTGTCATTAAATGGTCTGAGCTTAGTAGGCAGGTCCTTCATGCATAGGGGAGTTACCTTTTAAAAAGCATATTATGCCCGTCTTCAATTTGTATCCATAGATTCAGTTCCGTCAGTAACCTCCTGAAATTTGACTCTAGTTAGGCTTCAAGAAGGTCCATTAGAAGACTTAAGCTACCTAGCACTGATACAACTGTGGGGGATAAAGGTAAGAGAATGGAGATGAGTAGACGTCATGGTCGGTTACAGGATAGTTGAAGAGAAAATTTATGTGTTCAAGCTATTATAAGGAATTAAGCAGTTATGGTTTAATTAGTGATCCATTATAAGTTATTATGAAAGGTCAGTTGAAGGTTATATTCATGATTTTATGCAAGTTGAGGTATTAGCTTATTAATATGGGGATATACATACAGTTATGTTGATTGACATATATAGGGGATTTTTAGGTTGTTGAGTTAATAATAGTTAAGTGGGCTTCATACATGTTTATTTCATTTACTATTACTGGGGAAGCTCAGTTGGACTCACTTGGGAAGGGATAAGTATGAGCTCAGGAATTTGAAGGTACGATCAAGTAGTCATAATATGTCTAATAATCATTCATATAATTATTGATCTTCTTTATTGGTCAGGTTATTAATTAGAACTATTTTAAGAATGTTATGGGAAATGATAAGCATGGTGATTATAGATTAATGGTGATTATACATAGTATGGGGTTATATCATTAAATAATGGTGATTATAGATTAATGGTGATTATACATAGTATGGGGTTATATCATTAAATAATGGTGATTATAGATTAATGGTGATTATACATAGTATGGGGTTATATCATTAAATAATGGTGATTATAGATTAATGGTGATTATACATAGTATGGGGGCCGGTCGTAGGTCGTGTGAGGTGAATGGTGGCGCCCGGGGGTGTTCAGGGGGGTGAATGGTGGCGGGCTTTCTTTAGATTTTTAGAAGTTTATTTTCTAGGAGTCCGATTGATGGGACGAGAAGGGCGAACACGACAAAGTACAGTCCTGAGGCAATTTGGCCAATTGCAATGAAGGGGTCTTCTACTGGCTGGCCACCAATTCAGGTAAGGATAATAGTGTTGGCGACTAGGGTTCAGAAAAATAGTTTGGCTAGGGGGCGGAACATTAGGCTGCGTTGCTTGGATGTGTGGGCTGCAGGTATGATGAAGAGGATGAGGATTGCTAAGAGAAGGGCAATGACGCCCCCAAGCTTATTGGGGATGGACCGTAGAATGGCGTAGGCGAATAGGAAGTATCATTCAGGCTTAATGTGGGGGGGGGTTACCAGAGGGTTGGCAGGGGTAAAGTTATCTGGGTCCCCCAGCAGGTTGGGGGCAAAGGTGGAGAGGGTGGCCAATGCTCCGAGCATAATGGCGAAGCCGAGAAGGTCTTTGTAGGTGTAATAGGCGTGGAAGGGGACTTTGTCGTAGTTAGAGTTAATGCCCGTTGGGTTAGAGGAGCCGGTTTGGTGGAGGAAGAGGAGATGAATTATTGTGGCTGCCGCAATGATGAAGGGGAGAATGAAGTGGAATGTAAAGAATCGGGTGAGGGTGGCGTTATCTACCGAGAAGCCCCCTCAGATCCATTGGACTAGGTCGGTGCCAATATATGGGGCTGCAGATAGGAGGTTGGTAATCACAGTGGCGCCTCAGAACGACATCTGACCTCATGGGAGGACGTAGCCTACAAATGCTGTGGCTATAACTAGGAATAGGAGGATAACTCCGATGTTTCATGTTTCTTTAAACAGGTAGGAGCCGTAGTACAGGCCTCGGCCGATGTGGAGGTAGATGCAGATAAAGAAGAATGAGGCTCCGTTGGCATGAAGGTTGCGAAGTATTCAGCCGCTGTTTACGTCTCGGCAAATGTGGGCGACTGATGAGAAGGCAAGGGAGGTATCCGCAGTGTAATGTATGGCGAGGAAGAGACCAGTAGCGATCTGGACAATTAGGCAAAGGCCTAGGAGTGAGCCGAAGTTTCACCATGAGGACAGGTTGGCTGGGGCTGGGAGGTCGATGAAGGAGTAGTTAATAATTTTTAAAATTGGATGTGATTTGCGGTTAGCTGGGGCCATTAAGTTTTTGTTTTTTTGGGTTTTTGTAGTTAAGTTATAACGTCAGTCTTTCATATTGAAATCTCAGGTTTGAGTCCTGACAGAAATAGATGATAGCAGAAATCTGTTTAATTCTAGGTATTTTTGGGGTGGCCTCAAATCCTTCACCATATTTTGCTGCTTTGAGCTTGGTGGTGGGTGCTGGAGCTGGGTGTTTTGTCATAGTTAAGGGGGGCCTGACTTTTTTGTCCCTTGTCCTATTTTTAATTTATCTCGGGGGGATAATAGTGGTATTTGCTTATTGTGCTGCGTTGGTAGCTGAGCCATATCCCGAAGCTTGGGGAAGCTGGGATGTTTTTGCTTACCTGGGGGTTTATGGTGTGGTGTTGGTGGCAGGGTATATTTTGGGGGGGGTGGATGAAGAGGGTGTCTACTACAAGACGGGGAATGCGGTGGGGTTTCGAGATTTGTGGGGGGTAACTAGTCTGTATTCTAGCGGAGGGTGATTTTTGTTATGTGGGGGTTGAGGGCTACTATTGTGCCTATTTGTGGTTCTGGAAGTTGTGGCTGGGCGGAAGTTCGGGGCTTTAAAGGCAGTGAGGGCAGATGCGTACATGGGTAACTGAAACCGTTTAACTGCCTTTCGTTTATCGTTTATCGTTTAACATCAATATCTTAGGACAAGTGTAATTAGTACAGCCAGAATTAGTGTAATGAGCATAGCAAATAGGTAGAGCTTCACGTGGCCGGACTGACCCATGCGGACATGTTTCATGGCGGGCAGTTGAGATTTCCGAATTAGCTCGGGTATGAAGAACTTAAGTAAGATGTAGTCAAGGGTGTGGGTGGAGTGTTTACGGGCGGTGCGCAGGATTAAGTCTGTGAGGATTCGGTTGAGTCATATGTAGTAGAGATTAGGACCAAAAGGTTGGAAGGGGGTGATAGATTTATTTGGTGGGAGGGTTCAGTAGTGTCGAGCTAATCCCAGGGCTACGTAGAAGGACATAGCGGTGATAGCGAGGGCAGCCAGCTTAGAGGTGAGGGGCATCGTGTGGGTTGCTAGGTTATTCGGGACAAAGAAGTGGAAGATTATTCAACCAGCAAAGATGCTTCCGAGGCCTAGTTGATAGATTTCGCGGTATGGAGTATAAAGTTCGTGACGGATGTATGGGGCCTTCCGTCGAGGTACATCTAAAACGGCGTAGAAAATTAGGCGTAGGCTATAGACAGCTGTGAATGAAATTGCGACTAAGGTCAGAATAAGGGCGGCTGAATTAGTTGTGGAGGAGGAGATGGCCTCAACAATGGCATCTTTAGAGTAGAAGCCTGCAAGGAACGGGGTTCCCATTAGGGCAAGGCTACCAACTGAAAGGCAGGCGTTGCAAATTGGGAAGTGGTACTGCAGGCCCCCCATTTTTCGAATATCTTGTTCGTTGTCTAGGTTATGAATTAGAATGCCTGAGCATAAGAATAGTATAGCCTTAAAGAAGGCATGAGTACAGATATGGAAGAGGGCTAGTATTGGCATGTTGAGGCCAATTGACACTATTATTAGGCCAAGTTGGCTGGCGGTTGAGTAGGCAATAATTTTCTTGATGTCGTTTTGTGTTAGGGCACAGAGTGATGCATAAAAGGTAGAGATGGCCCCCAGGCAAAGGCAAATTGATAGTGCCTTTGAATCAAGTTCTAGAACTGGGTGAATACGAATTAGAAGAAAGATTCCAGCAACTACTATTGTGCTAGAGTGTAGGAGGGCTGAGACTGGGGTGGGGCCTTCTATAGCTGCTGCTAGTCATGGGTGTAAGCCAAACTGTGCGGATTTGCTGGCTGCGGCCAGAATAAAGCCAAGAAGGAGGGTGGTAGAGGATTCTACACTTATTGCTAAGAGGTAGTCTATAGTTATTGATTGGGTTTTACTAATTAATCAGCAAAGGGCTATTAAGAAGCCCATGTCTCCGGCGCGATTGTAAAGGATGGCTTGTATGGCTGCCGCAATGGCTTCATGGCGGGAGAAATATCATCCGATTAAGAGGAAAGATAATAGTCCTACTCCTTCTCAACCGAGGAAAAGAGTAATAGTGTTGCCAGAGGTGACAAGAAGAGTTATAGTCATTAAGAAAATAAGAAGGTATACAATAAACTTTTTAAAATTTGGGTCATCAAACATGTATCATGTGGAGTATACTATAATTTTTCAGGTGATAAATAGAGCAATTGGTAGGAAGATTGTGGGGAATAAATCAAATTTCAGGACTAGGCCTACAAAAACTAAGTGTACATCAAATCATGAGGCTGAAAAAGAGATACCTACGTAGCTTTCTGAAAGATATACGAGTAGAGGGATAAGGGAGATGAAGAAGGCTCACTTCACCCCGGAGATGGCGGTGTGCAGAAAGCGGGGGGATCCACGACGGAGAAGGTAAAGTGTACGTAGTAAGGTAATAAGTACAAGAAGGGGTCAGAAGGCGCTTGGAGCGTGGACTAGTGTATATGCCAGCTTCGTAAACATGCAGCTACTCTTGCGTTTTAGGCATGAGTTCCCGAGCAAGCCTTGGAGTCGAACCATGGTCATGAGGAATTAGCAGTACTCATTGCGCCGTGTCATGCTCGGTGAACAGGGGAGTATCAATCCCCATGGCTAGAATCACAATCTAGAATTTTAGTTAAACTATGTTCACACACCATCAGGAGGGGGGGGCACGTGATGAGTAAAATAGCTGGTACTAAGTGAAGGGCAATTAGTACATGCTCTCGGATTGCAAATTGCATGGGTACTTTCACATGAAGGGGAAATGGTCCTCGTATCGTTGCAGCTAAGATGTAGAGTGAGTAGCCGGATGTTAGTACTAGGACAATTACTATGGTGAAGAATACAATATTAGATCAGTTGAAAACTGCAATGAAAATGATTGCTTCAGCAATAAAGTTGATTGTGGGGGGAAATGCTATATTTATTAGGACAAATATTAGTCATCATGCCCCGGCTAGGGGAAATACTACTATGGCGCCACGTAGAATAATAATTGTTCGACTGTTTGTTCGTTCGTAGAGGGTGTTAGCTAAGCAGAACAGGGCGGAAGATGTGAGTCCGTGAGCAATTATTATTGTTGTAGCCCCGGAAAAACTCAGGGGGGTGTTGATAAGTGCTGCGACAACAACTATATTTATATGACTAACAGATGACATAGCAATCAACGCTTTTAGGTCAGTTAAACGATAACATATGAGGGAAGTCGTAATGATCCCACATAAAGCGAGGGCTATAAAGGCTAGAGCTGTATTATAGAGAGGGATCTCAAGCATTGTAGATGTGCGGATTATTCCATAGCCCCCTAGTTTTAATAGGGTGGCTGCAAGGACCATGGATCCTGCAACGGGGGCTTCAACGTGAGCTTTGGGGAGTCAGAGGTGGAGTCCATACAGGGGGAGTTTAACTAAGAAGGCAATGTTTAGGCCAAGCCATACTAGAGTTGGATGGGCTAGCGTAGTGCTTCATATCATTATGGAGTTTTCTGGGCTAGGGCGAAGCGTGCCGAAGCTTGAGTAATAGTACAGGAAAAGGGTAATAAGTGGTGTGGCCCCGAGGATGGTGTAGAAAGTAAAATAGTAACCTGCTTCAAATCGGGCATTTTGGGCCCCCCATCGGGTAATGATAATTATAGTAGGGATTAGCGAAGTTTCAAAGAAGATGAAGAATATTATTATGTCCGCGGATATGAAGGCTAGTAGGGTGCCTAGTTGTAGAAAGGCTGCGTTGGCGATGTAAACACGCTGTCGGAAAATAGGTTCAAAAATTATCTTGCTTTGGCTCGCCAAGAGTGTTAGTGGGAATAGTCAGGAGGACAAAATCATGAGAGGGGCCGAAATTTTGTCTACAAGAAATCATTCAGTGGAGTAGTGTAGTCCGTCGGAGAAGAATCAGCCCAGAGATAAAAAAGCGACTACGAACCCGTGAGTGGTGGATGTGGGTCAAAGGAGCTTTGGCTTAGCTAATATGGCTGTGGCGAGAATTGATGATCACAGCATTACTACTACCATTTTAGAAGGTGAAGGGTTTTGAGGTTGTCTGAGCCTTGGGAACGAGCCGTGGCAACCATAAGAGAGAGGCCCAGTCCAGCATCACATGCTGATATAGTGAGTATCACTAGAGGTAGAAGAAGCGAGTTTATGGAGTGACTGAGGAGGCTGAGGCTGGTGTAGACAATTAATATCAAAGACTCTAGGCATAGCAGGGCTGATAGGAGGTGGGTTCGGTGCATTGATAATCCAATTAGACTAACTATAAAGAGTGCTACAAAAATCATAAAGGGGCTATGGATTTAAACCATAATTTATTGAGCCGAAATCAATTGTCTTGTTTGGACTAGCCCCTTCTTACTCGGCCCACTCAAGGCCGCCCTGTGCTCACTCGTAGATGAATCCTAGAGTGAGTAGAATAAGAATGGCTAGGGACCAGAAGATAGTTATAGATGGGGTATAAGAGTGAATAGCTCAGGGGGAGGGTAATAGTAGGGCAATTTCTAGGTCAAATAGAAGAAAGAGGATAGCAACTAGGAAGAAGCGTATAGAGTATGGTAGGCGAGCTGATCCAAGGGGGTCAAATCCACACTCATATGGTGATAATTTTTCTGTATCTGGTGCAATTACAGGTAGCCAAAAACTAATTGTGGCCAAGATTAGGGAAATTGATGTTGCAATGAGAAAAAATGTAACCATTATTTTCTCTCGGGCTTAAACCAAGACTAGATGATTGGAAGTCACCTGTACTAGTTGTACTAAGAAAATTATGATCCTCATCAGTAGATGGATACATAAAGGAAAAGTCATACCACATCTACGAAGTGTCAGTATCATGCTGCAGCTTCAAAGCCAAAGTGATGTTCTGATGTAAAGTGAAAAAATAGTTGACGAGCTAGGCATGTGAGTAAAAATAGGGACCCAATGATTACATGCAGGCCGTGGAAGCCAGTTGCTACAAAAAAAGTAGTGCCATAGATGCCGTCAGCAATGGAGAATGGGGCTTCGTAGTACTCAATGGCTTGGAGTACTGTAAAGTAGAAGCCTAGGAGGATTGTTAGCGAGAGGGCTTGGATAGCTCCATTACGATCCCCCTGCATAATGCTATGGTGGGCCCAAGTGACTGAAACACCTGAGGCTAGTAAAACTGCAGTGTTCAGTAGGGGAACCTCAAATGGATTCAGGGGAATGATGCCGGTAGGTGGTCAGGCTTCCCCGACTTCTAGAGTTGGTGCAAGGCTCGCGTCGTAGAAGGCTCAGAAGAATCCGAGGAAGAAGAATACTTCTGAGGTAATGAATAGGATTATTCCGTAACGTAAACTTTTTTGAACTGGTAATGTGTGGTGACCCTGGAATGTACCTTCTCGAACGACATCTCGCCATCATTGAAATATAGTTAAGATTGTCAGGGTTAGGCCTATGATTAGGATAACTGTGGTGTTAAAATGAAATCATGCGGCCAGCCCAGATGTTAAGAGAAAAGCTGCTGCAGCTCCCATAAGGGGTCAGGGGCTGGGGTCTACTATGTGAAAGGCATGAGCTTGGTGTGCCATATGTATTTTCCTGCAGGTACAGGCTTAATAGGAGTACAAATACATAAGCCTGGATCATAGCAACAGCAATTTCTAGAAGAGTGAGCAGAATGAGAGTAGCAAATGTAATGAAGGAAACAATAAGTGAGGTGTTTAGCATGGCTTCAACGGCAGCCGAGATCAGGTGAATAAGAAGATGGCCTGCAGTTAAGTTTGCGGTAAGTCGAACCCCAAGGGCCAGGGGCCGAATAAATAGGCTGATAGTTTCGATAATGATGAGGACTGGAATCAGGGGGGTTGGGGTGCCCTCTGGCAGGAGGTGGCCTAGTGAGGCTGTAAGCTGTTGTCGCATCCCGATAAGGACAGTCGAGAGTCAGAGTGGGACAGCCAGGCCCAGGTTTAATGATAGTTGTGTTGTTGGGGTGAATGTGTGGGGAAGGAGTCCGAGAAGGTTTATCCCAAGAAGAAAGGCTATTAATGCTGTAAATAAAAATGCTCATTTGTGCGCGGGGGTGTTTAGGGGTTGAAGAATTTGTTTTGGAAAAGTTTTAAAGAATCAGGATTGTAAAGAGATAGTTCGGGAATATTCTCATTGATTAGAAGGGGTTTGAAGAATTAGCCAGGGGGTAAGCATGGCAATGAGGATTAGTGGAATTCCAAATAGGCTAGGGGAGGCAAATTGATGGAACAAGTTTATTACCATAATCAAGGTCAGGAGCTATTTAATGTTTTAGAATACTTAGGAGATGGGTCATTTGGGTAAGCATGTGACATAATTTTTTTGGGAGATATAAGGAGGAGAATAATTCATGAAAATACAAAGATATACAATCAGGGGCTAGGGTATAGTTGAGGCATTCACCAAGGGTGGGTTTAACCACCTGTCTACAGCTTAAAAGGCTGTTGCTGATGCATAGCTTCTTAGTGACGTGTTTTGTTGAGCCGTGGTTCAAAGCAGAAAGTTGTGGAAAGGTAGTGTTTCGACAACAATGGGCATGAAGCTATGATTAGCTCCACAGATTTCAGAGCATTGGCCGTAGTATACCCCCGGCCGCCCTACCAGAAAGGATGTCTGATTTAGTCGTCCTGGGATTGCATCAATCTTTACTCCCAGGGCTGGAACTGCTCAAGAGTGCAGCACATCTTCTGCAGTGACGATGTTACGTGTTGTTAGGCCTATTGGGGTTACTATTCGATTGTCAACTTCTAGGAGGCGAAACTGACCTGGGCCCAAATCTTTTGTCGGGGTTATATAAGAGTCGAAACTTAAATCGATAAGGTCTGAATATTCGTAGGATCAATACCATTGATGTCCAATAGTTTTTACTGTGATAAACGGGTTATCAACTTCATCTATCAGGTATAGAATGCGGAGCGATGGGAGGGCAATAACAATTAGAATAATAGCGGGCATGATAGTTCACACTATCTCAATTGCTTGGGCATCAATTGTGTTTGTGTTTGATAATTTTGTTGATATTAAAGTTGTGATGATATATAAAACAAGCATACTAATAAGAAGTACTGCTATTAAAGTGTGGTCGTGGAAGTGAAGTAGCTCCTCTATAATTGGTGAGGCTGCGTCTTGAAAACCAATCTGGACTGAGTAGGCCATAGAGGGGCACAAGAGTTTCACTAGTAATTCTGACTCGACAAGGCAATGTTATATTTTAACTAGTCCCTCAAGAAAGTGACAGAGAGGTTATGTGCCTGGCTTGAAACCAGTGAATGGGGGTTCGATTCCCTCCTTTCTCGGGCTGTTTTCATTAGGAATGGGGATTCTTCAAATGTGTGATGGTGAGGTGGGAATCCCAGAAGTCATTCGACGCTAGTGATGTTGAGGTGTGTATCGGCGGCTTGCCGTTTAGATGAGAAAGCTTCTCAGATAATAAACATCATCATTACCACCCCGACTAGAGAGACAAGTGAACCAATTGATGACAGGGTGTTTCACAGGGTGTAGGCATCTGGGTAGTCAGAGTAGCGGCGAGGCATTCCGGCGAGGCCCAGGAAATGTTGGGGAAAAAAGGTGAGGTTGACCCCTGTAAATATAATAACAAACTGGGCCTTAGTTCAAATTTTGTGTAAGGATAGGCCTGTAAAAAGGGGGAATCAGTGCACAAATCCAGCTATGATTGCAAATACTGCTCCCATAGACAGAACATAGTGGAAGTGGGCAACTACATAATAAGTATCATGCAGGACAATGTCAATAGAGGAGTTGGCTAAGACAATCCCTGTTAAGCCTCCTACAGTAAATAGGAAGATAAAGCCCAGGGCCCATAGTATGGCGGCTTCTCACTTGATGATTCCCCCGTGCATTGTAGCCAGTCAGCTAAACACTTTAACTCCGGTGGGGATAGCGATGATTATTGTTGCTGATGTAAAGTAGGCGCGAGTGTCAACATTTAAGTCAGTGGTGAACATGTGGTGGGCTCAGACAATAAACCCCAGGAGACCGATTGAGAGCATGGCTCAGACTATTCCTATATAGCCAAAGGGCTCCTTCTTGTCAGAGTAGAAGGCGACAACATGTGAGATAATACCAAATCCTGGGAGGATAAGAATATAGACTTCAGGATGCCCAAAGAATCAGAAGAGGTGTTGATAAAGAATGGGGTCACCCCCCCCAGCTGGGTCAAAGAAGGTTGTATTAAGGTTACGGTCGGTTAGAAGTATAGTAATGCCTGCGGCCAGGACGGGGAGGGATAGGAGAAGTAGGACCGCGGTGATTAAGACGGACCACACAAATAGTGGTGTTTGATACTGTGTGATGGTTGAAGGTTTTATATTAAGAATAGTGGTAATAAAGTTGATTGCGCCTAGAATGGACGAGACCCCTGCAAGATGAAGGGAAAAAATAGCTAGATCTACAGAGGGGCCCGCGTGGGCCAGGTTGCCGGCGAGGGGGGGGTAGACGGTCCACCCAGTTCCCGCCCCTGCTTCTACTGTGGATGAGGCTAATAATAGAAAAAATGAGGGAGGGAGGAGTCAGAAGCTTATATTATTTATTCGGGGGAAGGCTATGTCTGGGGCACCAATTATTAGGGGTACCAGTCAGTTGCCGAACCCACCGATCAAGATCGGTATAACCATAAAAAAGATTATTACGAACGCGTGGGCGGTGACAATAACATTATAGATCTGATCATCTCCGAGGAGGGTGCCCGGTTGGCTCAATTCAGCCCGAATAAGGAGACTGAGGGCAGTCCCGATTATCCCGGCTCAGGCCCCAAAGATGAAGTATAGGGTCCCGATATCTTTATGGTTTGTAGAAAAAAATCAACGGGTAATAAACACAGGTAAGGTGGCCGAGTAGGCGGCGGGTTGTAGCCCCGAACACGGAGGTTTGAGCCCTTCCCTTGTCAGGCCTTGGGGTGTAACACGCTGGATTGCAAATCCTGAGAAGCAGGGTAAAACCTGCCGAGGCTTCTCCCCTTACTTAAAAACGGGGAGAAGTAGAATGAAGCTCTCTGGATTGAGCGTTTAGCTGTTAACTAAAATGTTACGGGATCGAGGCCCGTCTTTCTAGAGGGCTTTATCTTAATTTAAAGTTTCTGAGTTGCATTCAGAAGATGCGGGTTAATATCTCGCAAGTCCTACAGAAACTAGAAGATTTTAACTTCTGCTGAAGGCTTTGAAGGCCTTTGGTCTAGTTAGCCTAAGTTCCTATATTAGTAGGGTTACAGCTGGGGCAAGGGGGAGGGTGAAGAGGGCTAGGGTATTGAAGGTGGAAGTGGTAAAGTGGGTTTTAACTGGGTTTCGTCAAGTAACGAGGGCGTTTGGCATGTTTGGGGGCAGTATTAAAGTTAAGATGTAGGTCAGTCGCAGGTAAAAATACAGTGAGAGTAGTGAGGCTAGTGTAATGGTGAGTATGAGAAGAATAGTGTTCTGTTTCACGAGTTCCAGAGAGATTAGTAATTTAGGGGTAAATCCGGTTAGTGGAGGAAGGCCCGCTAGTGACAATAGAACAAGGAGCATGGAGGAGGTTAGGGCTGGTGTTTTGGCTCAGGAGGTTGAGATCTGGGCTAAATTGGGGGAGGATAGGGCTATGAGTGAAAAAAACATCGCTGTAGTTATAATAATATATAAAATGAAATTAAAAAGGGCTAGTTGTGGGCTAAATTTTAGGATAATTACTATTCAGCCCAGGTGGCCAATTGAGGAGAAGGCCATTACTTTTCGCACTTGGGTTTGGCTGATTCCCCCTCACCCGCCAATAAGAATAGAGGAGAGGCCAATAATGGTAATGAGAGAGAGGTCAATGTGTTGAGAGACTTGAAGGAGTAGGGCCATTGGGGCAATTTTCTGTCACGAGGAGAGAATCAGTCCTGTGGTCAGTGGGATTCCTTGAAGTACATCAGGTAGTCAGAAGTGTATGGGGGCCAGGCCCAGTTTTATTATGAGGGCGATGGAGAGGGCGGTAATGGGAGGTTGGGTAACAAGGGAGATGCTTCATTCGCCCGATTGTCATGCGCTATAGAGGCAGGAGAACAAGATAATGGCTGATGCTGATGCTTGGGTAAGAAAGTATTTTGTTGCGGCTTCTACTGCTCGTGGGTGAAAGTTCTTTGTTATTAGAGGGATAATAGCAAGTGTATTAATTTCTAGGCCAATCCAGGCTAGTAGTCAGTGTTGACCAGATAGGGTAATAGTTGTTCCAATCGCTAGGCTTAAAAAAAGGATTGATTGAGCTATTGGGTTAATTAGTAAAGGAAGGATTTTAACCGTCATCTTTGGGGCATGGGCCCAAGAGCTTGCTTAGCTGACTTTACTAAAAAATAGTATAGCGGAAGTACATAGGGTTTTGATCTCTAAGGTACAGGTTCAAGTCCTGTTTTTTTAGGAAACGAGGGGATTTTAACCCCTATAAGCCTCCCCATCAAAGAGGTCCCTATAATTCGGGCACATTTCCAAATTTGTGGTGGGGTAATAAGAAGGGAGATTGGGGTAGAGATGTGAAGAATAGTTAAGACGATGGTGATAGGGAGGAAATTTTTTCACACTAAGTGCATCAGTTGGTCATAGCGGAATCGTGGGTAGGAGGCGCGGACTCAGAGGAAAAAGATAATTAAGATGGACGCTTTTATTATTAGAAGCATGGTAGATAGGGGGGTAGTATAAAGGGGGCCTATAAAAATGATGGTTGAGAGGGTATTCATTATAAGAATGTTGGCATATTCAGCTAGAAAAAATAAAGCAAAAGGCCCCCCCGCGTATTCAACGTTGAAGCCTGAGACAAGCTCAGATTCACCCTCAGTCAAGTCAAATGGGGCGCGGTTGGTCTCAGCTAGGGTAGAGACAAATCATATCAGGGCCAGGGGCCAGGCAGGGAGGATAAGTCAGGTGTATTGTTGTGATATATTAAAAAAATAAAGAGAAAACCCGCCAGCCAGAAAGACTGTGCATAAAACAATTAGGGCTAGTGTGACTTCGTAGGAGATAGTCTGGGCTACTGCTCGTAAAGCACCAATTAAAGCATATTTAGAGTTTGAAGCTCAGCCCGACCCTAAAATAGTATAGACGGTTAAGCTTGAAATTGCAAGGATAAAAAGAATGCTTAGGTTAAGATCTGAGAGAGCAATGGGTATTGTGAAGGGGGCTCATATAAATATGGCTAGGATAAGTGCCATGGTGGGGGTAAGGACAAATAGTATTTGTGATGATGTGGCTGGTCGGATTGGTTCTTTAATAAAGAGTTTAATGCCGTCGGCAATGGGTTGTAGAACACCAAATGGTCCAACAACATTTGGTCCTTTGCGGAGTTGCATATATCCTAGAACTTTCCGTTCAATCAGGGTAAGAAAGGCCACTGCTAGAAGGATGGGAACAATATATAAGACGGAGTTGGCAACAGCCAGGAAGTGGGACATAGTTAACGGGGGGATTTGAACCCCAATTGAAAGGGCTTAGGTCTTTTGCATTACCGGGTTTTGCTACGCTAACATCCCTTGTCTTGGGGAAGATGGGGCAATACTAATTTAGTTAGTTACATTAGTAGTATGACGGCTAGTTTGTGCGTGAGCCATGCTATTCCGGTCCTTTCGTACTGGGAATAGCGCCTTATAGATAGAAACCGACCTGGATTACTCCGGTCTGAACTCAGATCACGTAGGGTTTTAATTGTTGAACAAACAAACCTTTAGTAGCGGCTGCACCACTGGGACACCCTGATCCAACATCGAGGTCGTAAACCCACTTGTCGATATGAGCTCTTGAAGTGGATAGCGCTGTTATCCCCAGGGTAACTTGGTTCATTGATCGAAAAATCGGGTCATTTTATGCTAATATATTAACTCTTAGAGGTGTGGCTCTTGGATAAGGATATTATTCTTTTCATTATGGAGGTTAGATTTTTCTCCGCGGTCACCCCAACCCAAAGCTAACAAGTAGGTCCCTTAGTATATAGTGTTAATTATAAGGGGTAAATGTTGAGTTTGAAGCTCCATGGGGTCTTCTCGTCTTATATATTTATTCCCGCTTCTTCACGGGGAGATCAATTTCACTGATTGGAAAAAGGAGACAGTGTAACCCTCGTGATGCCGTTGATTCCAGTCCTTATTTAAAGAACAAGTGATTATGCTACCTTCGCACGGTCAGGGTACCGCGGCCGTTGAATCCTGTCACTGGGCAGGCGGGACCTCTTATATTTAATCAAGAGGCGATGTTTTTGGTAAACAGGCGGGGTCTAGTTTTGCCGAGTTCCTTCTTTTTCTTTTAATCTTTCCAGAAATGGGCTGGTGTAAGGTTGACGTTTAATTCTGTAAGTTTCTCTGGGTGCAGTTGTTACAGGGGTGTCATAAGCGTTAATTGCCAGTGGGGTGTCCATTCTGGCTTAGGCTTGCATTTTGGAGAAATATCTTTTTCTTGTTACTAATTCTAGCATGATGACTTTCATATGTATATGAAATCACTCAGTACTGGTAATGGGTTGAGGGGGAGTAAGGAAATTTGAAGTAAGTCCATAGTTGAGCTTTAACGCTTTCTTAAAGGTGGCTGCTTTTAGGCCCACTTTGGGGGGAAATTTTTAAAACTTTACCCTATAGGGGAGGTTGTATCCTGTTTCAAATAAGCTGTACCTTATTTGAATAGCTCTTAAGTCAAGTACTTTGTTCGTGTTGGTAAGACTTAAGGGTGAACTAAAATTCTTTTCCTGAGTAACCAGCTATCTCTAAGTTCGATAGGTATTTCACTTCTACTTGAAAATCTTCCCACTCTTTTGCAACAGAGACGGGTTGGCCCTAAAGGCTGTTTTGAAGTAGCTCACTTAGTTTCGGGGGAACAAACTGAAGGAATGTTTTGCTTGTCAAGACTTGCTAGACCATGATGCAAAAGGTACGAGGTTTAAGCTCTGCTGTAAGGTGCTTTCTTGTATTTCATTATTATTTCACTTTTCCCTTTCGGTACTATGTATGAAGCTCCTAGAAGTTTTTCAATCGCCTTTACTAAATAAAAAAATGATTTATGTTGGGTTGAAGGAGAGAAAAGAAAAGGAGGGCTAAGGGTTAGGCTCAAAATGACCTGATTTAAACAGGCATTTTCTCGGTGTAAGCGAGAGGCTTTCATTAAGCTACACTTTGTAAACTCCAAGCGCACTTTCCAGTACGCTTACCGTGTTACGACTTGCCTCTTCTCAGTAGCAGGAGCGTGTTAAAAACTTTTTGTTTGCTGTCGAAGAGGGTGACGGGCGGTGTGTACACGTCCCAGCGCCTTATTAAAAAGAACTCTCTAATTTCTTTTTACTTCTAAATCCGCCTTCATTTCTGGGTTTTCATGCAGGTTTTCGTATGTTCTATCTTAGAAATTGTAGCCCATCTTTTACCATTTCATGGGCTGCACCTTGACCTGACATATTGACGAAACAGGACATTAGGCCAACTGCGATTCGTTCACATGGTAAGCTTTCGACGGAGGTATACAGACTGATTGGCTAGAAATGGTTGGGTGTAGCGGGTAGAGTCGATTATATGACAGGCTCCTCTAGGTGGGTGGGACACCGTCAAGTCCTTTGGATTTTAAGCGGCGGCTTGTAGTATCCTGGCGTTTTTCTTGTAAGTTAGGTTTACGGCTGAGCATAGTGGGGTATCTAATTCCAGTTTGGTTCTCAGCTGTCGTGTGTTCAAGGGGATTAGAGTGTCTTTCGAAGTCGGCATTCTAAAGAGCAGGCTTGACACTGCCAGGCTTAAATTCAACTCTAATTTAATTTACCTTTAATCACGCTTTACGCCGAGCATTATCAACTTGAGCCAGGGAGGTGTATCCGCGGCGGCTGGCACCACATTTGCCGGCTCTGACTTTCTACAACTGATTCAAGCTGGCGCTTATAGGCAATGTTTATTACTGCTGAGTACCCTTGAGGGTGTGGTAAAACTAGGCGTCATGGGCGGGGCGGGCTCCCGTGCCTGATGCCGGCTCCTTGATCTAGAGAAGATTTTAAGGGCGTTCTCACGGGTGTGCGGAGACTTGCATGTATAAGTTAAGAAATCGCTGATAATAAGGCCGGGACCAAGCCTTTGTACCCTCAGAACTTTTTAGGGTTCATCTTGGCGTTTTCAGCGCCACACTTTAATATTAAGCTATAAGAGTCAGGACATAATTTAATTAGAATGGTGGCTTTGGGGGTCATTTGTAGAGGTTTAACTCCTCTTGTCTTGAGCCTTGGGTAGAAATCAATCTACTATCTTCGGCTTACAAGACCGATGCTTTGTATAAGCTACTAAGGCTTAGCTTTTACTTGGACTTGCACCAAGAGGGGCTGGCACCTAAAACCAGTGGAGTGCTATTCTCCATTAAAAGCATTTTTATGTTCTTCGAGGCGAAATTTATGGGGATGTCTAGGTGATCGGCTCAAAAATGTAGTAGTCATCATTGG